AAAACGGTTTTATACGGTCCTTTCCTATTCCTTCTATGTCGTAGGGTTAAAACCAAAAAATCTTTGTTGTTTTCCTGATGTTTCCGCATGTTTTCAATAAAACCTTCGCGTAAAAGGATTTTAACAATGTTTTCAGTAATGTTAGTAGCTGGTATTCGAACTGTTCTTTTTTTATTCATGTCAGCATTTCGTATAGAGGTTATTATGTCAGCAATAGTGTCTTTATTCATGATAAACTCAGATTATTGTTGTACTCGAATTTTGATATAATCAACATGCTCTTTTTCTTTTTTTTTTTTTTCTTTATTTTGTAGTTATGAATTATTAAAGGCATATACGTGAAACCCAACCAATCTACTAATAATAATAAATCTCAATTTACTAAATAACCTTAATTGATTTCAGTTAAATACTCAGTTAAATACTATAACTATATTAATTATGTTATGGTCTAATCTTATAATACTTCGGGTGCTAATGAAACTATTTTAGTGAAATTTAACTGTCTCAATTCCCGGGCGATCGCGCCAAAAATTCGAGTTCCTTTTGGATTTCCTTCTTGATCAATAACAACCGCAGCATTGTCATCATATCGTATGATCATACCGTTCTCACGTTTGAGTTCTTTACAAGTACGTACAATTACAGCTCTGATCACTTCTGATCGTTCTAGAGGTGTATTTGGTACTGCTTCCTTGATTACAGCAACAATAACATCACCAATATGAGCATATCGTCGATTACTAGCTCCTATAATTCGAATACACATTAATTCTCGGGCTCCGCTGTTATCCGCTACATTCAAATGGCTTTGGGGTTGAATCATTTTGTTTATCTGTTTTTTCAATCAACACAAAGGGCGAAGTAAAAAAAAAAAGAAATGTTGTTTGTTCAAAACAAAAAAGGAAACCTGCAATTGTTGTTTTTTTTTCATCCAAAAAAACTTTTCTTTTGTTTCTACATTCCTATCCCGAAATAATGAATTGGGTTCGTATAGGCATTTTTGATGCCGCTATTGAAATAGCCCTTCTGGCTATATTTTCTGCTACTCCGCTCATTTCATAAAGTATTCTACCGGGTTTAACGACAGCTACCCAATATTCGGGAGATCCTTTCCCCGAACCCATACGCGTTTCTGTAGGTCTTACTGTAACTGGTTTGTCTGGAAATATACGTACCCATATTTTTCCACCGCGGCGGGCATTTCGTGTCATTGCTCGTCGACCTGCTTCTATTTGTCGAGATGTGATCCAAGCGGGTTCAAGCGCTTGAAGAGCATATCTACCGAAGCAAATACGATTACCTCGATAAGATATTCCTTTCATTCTTCCTCTATGGTGTTTACGGAATCTAGTTCTTTTGGGGTTATAGTTGATGGTTGTTTATCAATTCCATCTCTACTACAGAACTGGACATGAGAGTTTCTTCTCATCCAGCTCCTCGCGACTGAAACGATTAAAAAATCTATGTATTTAATGAATAATATACTGAAAAAATATACCGACTCATGAGATTTTTTGAAATTTTATCTAATCTATTAGAAATTTCCATATCTTGTTTTGATATATAACTAAACATGGATTCGATCTATAGAGAATTTTTATTTAGAGATACATTTAAAGATAATAGTATAGATCAAAGTAATTTTGTTATGAGGTTATAACGAATCTTTATTTTGTTTTGCTTTTTATTATCATATCGGATCGGCTAAAATTTAGAAATCCAATAAAATCAAAATTTTCGCGGGCGGATATTTACTCTTTCAATATTCAGTTATAGGATTAGTCTATGACATGACCTTTCAGAATAAATGAATTGGTTTCTGGTTCGTTCCGCCATCCTACCCAATGAATCATTAAGATTCGTTTTCAATGGAATCTTATGTATTCACAGGTTCTATCGTTCCCATCGCTTCTCGGTTAATGGTTAGGTCTGAATTTTACAACGGAGCCCCTAACTAAATTGGATTTGTTCTTGAGTCAATCCTCTCAGTCTTTATTGGCTCAGGGCTCTTTATTCTTTTTCTATGAACAGATTTGTATAATTATGGACCGATCCATATTAATGCTTTATTAAATTTCCCGTTATGAGATGAATCATAGACCTTACATATTGGAATCATATATCATTGATATTTTTTTTCTCTCTTTCTCTCATCCTTCCATTTATCCGCATACTTTTTTTCTTTACAACTCAGAATCAGATTAGTTTTTATTTTTTGTTGTTTGTTTATGCAAAAAATATTTCAGTTGCTACATTGATATGATCAATATATCATATCTCGACCGGTTTTTTATATCCAGATAATGCAAAACGATGAGTTAGTTATTAGTTCTATAATAGTTATTAGTTCATACTATGGGCTGGTCCTTTTTTTTTTAATACTAATCCTAAAAAAACCAACGAGTCACACACTAAGCATAGCAATTATATCAAATGATTAATCGAATTTTTATTCAATCTTATAGAATTGTTCATTTTTTTTTTTGAGTTAAGAGAA